TAGGATGAACAACAAGGGTTCTGTACCGTGAACTTTGTATCGCGCACATCACTTAGATGAACTCTAGAGAGTCGCATAGAAGGGAATGAAGAAATGGAATATGAAAGAGAATACAACGAAATAAATGAAAGGGGATCGAATTCTATTTGTACTGTAGCTGAGATGAGTCTTGGTTATTTCTAGCCTTGAACTCCTCTAGACCAGACTTTTGGTTGGGCCTTTCAACCAACTATTTTAATATTTTAATAAAAGATGTTTCTTTTAATAAAATATAATATGTATCTTTTAATAAAATATGTATGAAGTATTAACATTCTTTTTGAATGTGAGGAGCCACAGTGTGAACAAATAAAAAAGAAGAGGAAAGATAAGCAAATTTTTTCTTTTACTACATTATAATAGACACATTAGAATATACTCTTTGCTGATTTAAAAAAGATAAAATAAATACAAAAAAATAAAATAAAAAAAGGGTTTATTCCCAGATACTTAGCTAGATAAGTATGTATTATGTCGATCCATACCAATTAATTTGTAGAGTAGATACTCATACAAATGAATCATATGCCAGGAACCAGATTTGAACTGGTGACACGAGGATTTTCAGTCCTCTGCTCTACCAACTGAGCTATCCCGACTATTACCGACGCATTATCCTCATAATACTAGATGACTTGGGTCTATGTCAATTAAAAATGAAAACAAAAAAAAAAACGAAAAAGTATTAAATTAAAAGTCTCGAACGGAAATTTCTTGGATCTTTAAAAGGAAGACTTTGTAAATTTCCATATGAGTAATCATATGGATTATGAATCATTCATATAGGTATTCCTTGCTCAAGAGATTTGTACGTATATCATATATATATATCACAATATATCACAAGACTTGTGCTGTGATAAGAGAACAAAATTCTGCTAGGATACGCTTGTAATCTGCTAGGATACGCTTGTAAAATGGCAAAGAATAGGATGAATGAGAAACAGAAGGAACTTTGAACCACTAACAAAAAAAAAGGGGTAGGATAAAATAAATAGATAGCAAACGGACTTTTTGGGGTTGGGGATAGAGGGACTTGAACCCTCACGATTTTAAAAGTCGACGGATTTTCCTCTTACTATAAATTTCATTGTTGTCGGTATTGATATTGACATGTAGAACGGGACTCTATCTTTATTCTCGTCCGATTAATCAGTTTTTCAAAAGATTTATCAGACTATGGAGTGAATGATTTGATTAATGAATATTCTATTCGATTCTTTCTTCAACTTGGAATCGATTCACAACAATTCTTTTTATTTTTCATATAAATAGATTTTGCATATAAAAAAAATACGGGTTCGGGTCCTCTTTTTTGAGATAGTTTTTCCTTAGTATACCTATTTTATTTATTATTTATTTAATTTATTTATATGGGTATATCTTTATATAGGTATACCTTGCATCCTTTCTGGAGTTTCGATATAAGGATTCCTTTACCAACAGTCAACCCCATTTGTTAGAATAGCTTCCATTGAGTCTCTGCACCTATCCTTTCTCTTTTTTTTTATTATTCTCGCTTGCTGAACTTTTGTTTCTGTTTATTTTCGTAAAATAATAGGATTTGGCTCAGGATTGCCCATTTTTCATTCCAGGGTTTCTCTGAATTTGAAAGTTATCACTTAGTAGGTTTCCATACCAAGGCTCAATCCAATTAAGTCCGTAGCGTCTACCGATTTCGCCATATCCCCTTTGTGTCTTGAGATTAGGATCTCATTAGGATGCCCTTCCTTCCCCCCTTCTCCCTCCTTTCCCCTTTCTTTCATTTGTTTATTTTCTTTCTTTTTATGCGATTTAGTAGATATAGATAGTGATTCTTATATCGAAGGGTCTTTCCCTATTTTTTTTTATTTCTTTTCTTGTTTATCTTCTTTCGTCTCTATTGGAGACCCATATTTATATTTATTTTTATTTGGTCCAATCAGAAAATATTTTATCATTTCTGTATTCGCAATTCAATATCGATGGGTATTCCATAACATATATATGCCACTTTTACTCTCAGTTTTCTCAGGCAATTTGGTGGAATACTCGAACGGTCGATTCTTTTTTCGTCTTAGCTTCCGCCTTTATGAATGAAAACAAAAGACAAATGAAAGGAGTCTCCCATTATGAATGATCTGGATTTCATTTCTATTTCGAATTCGAAGATGATTCGAATTTTTTAGTCTAAAAAAAGTTTCATTCTAATTATCTCTATTTAGAACTCTAAACTAAATAGAATAATAAAAACTAAATAAAATAATAAAATAGAATTAAATAATTAAAATAATTTTTAAAATTGAAATAAAATTGAAAGAAAATAGAATTATTATATTCTTAATTATTATATTCTATCAACATTAGATTGAATATTAGATTGAATATTAGATCGAATCTACCATTATTTTAATTATAATATTTAATTATAATAAATATGTTATATTGTTATATTTATATTAAGTATGGCATTCAAAATTTT